AGCATAGGTCACTATTTACAGACCCGAACCCGGATGATCTAGCCATGGCCAGGGTGAAGCTTAGGTAACACTAAGTGAAGGTCCGAACCGACTGATGTTGAAAAATCAGCGGATGAGCTGTGGCTAGGGGTGAAATGCCAATCGAATCCGGAGCTAGCTGGTTCTCCCCGAAATGCGTTTTGGCGCAGCGGTTGATTCTATAGCTTAGGGGTAAAGCACTGTTTCGGTGCGGGCTGCGAGAGCGGTACCAAATCGATGCAAACTCTGAATACTAAGTGTGTAATTAATCAGTGAGACAGTGGGGGATAAGCTCCATTGTCAAAAGGGAAACAGCCCAGACCATCAGTTAAGGCCCCTAAATAATTGCTAAGTGATAAAGGAAGTAAGAATGCATAAACAACCAGGAGGTTTGCTTAGAAGCAGCAATCCTTTAAAGAGTGCGTAATAGCTCACTGGTTTAGTGGTCTTGCGCCGAAAATGAACGGGGCTAAGCAATTTGCCGAATCTGTGGGATGTTTTATCATCGGTAGGGGAGCGTTCTGCAAAAGATTGAAGCATTAGCGGAAGCGGATGTGGACGAAGCAGAAGTGAGAATGTCGGCTTGAGTAGCGAAAACATTGGTGAGAATCCAATGCCCTGAAAACCTAAGGTTTCCTTTGGAAGGTTCGTCCGCAGAGGGTAAGTCAGGACCTAAGGCAAGGTTGAAAAACGTAGTCGATGGATAACAGGTTAATATTCCTGTACTATTTATTATTGATAACGAGGGACGGAGAAGGCTAAATCAGCCGGATGTTGGTTACCGGTTTAAACTTTCAAAGTGAAGAAAGATGGAGAAAACATCTAGAGCTAAGAAGTGAGTACAAGGCAACAAGTTGCTAAAGTGATTGATGTCATACTTCCAAGAAAAGCTCGATATATCTTAAGTAATAAATACCTGTACCTGAAACTGACACAAGTAGGTAGGTAGAGTATACTAAAGGGCGCGAGATAACTCTCTCTAAGGAACTCGGCAAAATAGCCCCGTAACTTCGGGAGAAGGGGTACCCTTGTAGGGTTGCAATAACCAGGCCCAAGCGACTGTTTAGCAAAAACACAGGTCTCCGCAAAGTCGCAAGACAACGTATGGGGGCTGACGCCTGCCCAGTGCCGGAAGGTTAAAGAAATTGGTTAGTTGTAAAACAAAGCTAGTGACTGAAGCCCCGGTGAACGGCGGCCGTAACTATAACGGTCCTAAGGTAGCGAAATTCCTTGTCGGGTAAGTTCCGACCCGCACGAAAGGCGTAACGATTTGGGCACTGTCTCAGAGAGAGACTCGGCGAAATAGAATTGTCTGTGAAGATGCGGACTACCTGCACCTGGACAGAAAGACCCTATGAAGCTTTACTGTAACTTGAAATTGAATTTGGGTTTAATTTGCGCAGTATAGGTGGGAGGCTAAGATTATATATTTGTGGATGTATATAAGCCACCAGTGAGATACCACTCTAATTAAGCTAGAATTCTAATATTGATTGCCATTAGCTGGCCAATAGACATTTTCAGGTGGGCAGTTTGACTGGGGCGGTCGCCTCCTAAAAAGTAACGGAGGCGTGCAAAGGTTTCTTCAGGCTGGTCGGAAATCAGTCGTAGAGTATAAAGGCATAAAGAAGCTTGACTGCAAGACTTACAAGTCGAGCAGAGACGAAAGTCGGCCTTAGTGATCCGACAGTGCTGAGTGGAAAGGCTGTCGCTCAACGGATAAAAGTTACTCTAGGGATAACAGGCTGATCTCCCCCAAGAGTTCACATCGACGGGGAGGTTTGGCACCTCGATGTCGGCTCATCGCATCCTGGGGCGGTAGTATGTCCCAAGGGTTGGGCTGTTCGCCCATGAAAGCGGTACGCGAGCTGGGTTCAGAACGTCGTGAGACAGTTCGGTCCATATCCGGTGTAGGCGTTAGAGTATTGAGAGGATTTCTCCTTAGTACGAGAGGACCGGGAGAAACATACCTCTGGTGTACCAGTTATTGTGCCAACAGTAAATGCTGGGTAGCTAAGTATGGAAAGGATAACCGCTGAAAGCATCTAAGTGGGAAGCCAACCTCAAGATGAGTACTCTTTCCATTAAAATGGATAAGATCACGGTCAGACTAACCGTTTGATAGGCGTTAAGTGTAAGTATAGTAATATATTCAGCTGAGACGTACTAATAGATCGAGCGTTTTATATTGTATAAATTAACAGTAGTATGATTTATGTCTTGATTCTTATAGCACAGTGGAACCACTCCAATCCATTCCGAACTTGGTTGTTAAACGCTGTAGCGGCGATAATACTAAAAAGGTAGCTTTTTGGGAATGTAGCTCAGTATCAAGACTATAAAGATAAAATTCTATACGATTTTTCTCAATTTGTAGGGTATTATAGATTGTAATACTTGCTGTATTTGGAATATGTCTTTAAATTGGTTGTTTATTTATTAGACTATTTTATTAGAAATTAATTTATTGAACTGGTTAAATACAGTATACTAGATCATATGATCTAGTCTTAGATATTAATTAGTATGGTCATTTTTATAGATAATCTTAATTTCTATTCATTGACTTTATATTTCTATATTATTAATATGTTGATTTTTGATAGTTAAATATCTTATAATTAGTTCACTTAAATTCATAGCTTTTTCTAATATTTTCACTAAGTTACTGCTTGCATCATAGTTGATTTGAACATAAATACCATCATAGTAAGACAGTATATTATAATTTAAATGTCTTCTGCCTTTGTGTTGAACTAATATATTGCGCCCACCATATTTTCTAATTAATGATTTATACTGATTAATTAAATTTAAATTTTCCGCTTCTGTTATATAGGGTTTTAATATATAGATTGTTTCGTAACTATTAAACTTCATAATTATTACCTTATAATTGATTATCTATTTGTATTCTTACAGCTTGAGAAATTACTGGTATTTTAGCATATTTTCCTTCAATGGATTTAATAATGGAGTAGCTGATAGTTGATAAAACAAACCAAAATAAAGTATTACAAAGCATAAGTCCATATAAACTCATTCTGAATTCTATAGGTAGGGCTCGAAATGTTGCTCCAAGTAAAGAATTAATAAGAAATAATAGTATAGATTGTAGTACATTAAATCTAATAAATGGACGATCTGGTATCGGACTTTTGTTACGTACAAATAGGTAATATAGTATAAAAAATATGATAACAGCTAATGTTGGGTGTGTAACATAAAAAATTACTAAGGGCATTAAAGTTTTTTTATAAACTTGCATAATATTAAAAGGATAGTCAGGTAAAATTTGTTGACCAAAGTTTTGTAAACCTTCTAATAATGGTAACCAATAAGGTAATATAGAACTAAAACGATCTACTACTGTAATATTATGATTTTTATAGGATTGTGTTATATATAAAAATAAGTAGCGTGTTATAAAGCTGATTAATACAGTGCTAACAATACTTAGCATAATAATAATCAACAAATTTGATTTATGATGCATAATAATTTTGATGATGCTTACAAAGAGCTATATTTTGAATATAAATTTTAAGTGTGTTTATTTAACCAACTATCAACTTGACTCTTGTTATAAAAAATATGGAGTATATACTGATTTTACACTAAAATAATAAAACATTTCAAATATTTTTTATTTATTTAATTTAATTAAAACAATGTCACGAAATTTTTCTTCATATTTAAATTTAACTCAGCCTCTAATCATTAATAATAAATCTTTTAAATCTCGTTTAATGTTAGGTACAGGTAAATATCGTAACCTAAAAGAGGCTACTATTAGTATAATTAATAGTGATGCTTCTATTGTTACAGTAGCTATTCGTCGTGCATATAATAGTAAATTAAGAGGTAAAAGTAATTTAATAGATGGATTAAACTGGACTAAATTGTGGCTTTTACCAAATACAGCTGGTTGTGAAACAGTAGAAGAAGCTATAAGGGTTGCTGTTTTAGGGCGAGAAATGGCTAGAAAACTAGGACAATTAGATAACAATTTTATTAAGTTAGAGGTTATTTCTGATTCAGAATATTTGTTTCCAGACCCTTACGGAACTTTAAAAGCTGCAGAATATTTAGTAAAGAAGAAATTTACAGTATTACCTTATATAAGTCCGGATCCTGTTTTAGCTAAACAGTTAGAAGAAGTTGGATGTTCTGCGATTATGCCTTTAGGTTCTCCGATTGGTTCTGGACAAGGTTTACAAAATCTTCTAAATTTACAGATTATTATAAATAATGCAAAAGTACCTATTATAATAGATGCTGGTATTGGAACGCCTAGCGAAGCTAGTCAAGCTATGGAAATGGGAGCATCTGCAGTATTACTTAATACAGCTGTTGCTAAAGCTACAAGACCTGAATATATGGCTGAAGCTATGAAATTAGGTGTTATATCTGGTCGTATTTCTTACCTATCTGGTAGAATGTTAAAACAAAAAAAAGCTATAGCTAGCTCACCTTCTGAAGGTATATTTATAAAGTAATTATTTTAAGCAAATAGTATATTTCATTAAAATTATGATTTTAGTTATCGATAATTATGATAGTTTTACGCAGAATTTAGTACAGTCTTTAGGTAAATTAGGTTTGTTTATTTGTGTTGTGAGGAATGATGAAGTATCTTTATCTCATATTAGTCAATACAACCCAACTCATATTGTTTTATCTCCTGGTCCTGGTAGTCCTGAAAATTCAGGTTTATCTTTACAAATAATTAGTTCTTATGCGCAAACTATTCCTATTTTAGGAGTTTGTTTAGGTCATCAGGCTATAGGTTATATGTATGGTGCAAAAATTACTAAGTTAGATTATCCTATGCATGGTAAGTTAAGTGAAATTTTACATAATTCTCAAGATTTATTTTATGAACTACCTAATCCTTTTGTTGCAGCACGTTATCATAGTTTGGTTATTAATAGTCAGAGTTTACCTGGTGATTTAGAAATTACGGCTTGGACAAATGAAGGTGTGATTATGGCATGTCGTCATAAAAAATATAAATTATTAAGGGGTATTCAATTTCATCCAGAGAGTTTATGGACAAATGAAGGTCAACAAATAATTGAAAATTTTATTAAGTCTTAGTATGCTTTAATTAATTTGTGATAAATTTGTCAAAATTATATAAGATCAATTGAATTTGATTAATCTTTATCATTAATTTTATAGTTTATATTTAGAGATATAAAAGTAAGTTAAAATTTATTTTATATCTCTACTAATAAAATATTTTTTAGTTGTTTATTAGATAATTGTTTATTGTTTTTGATGAATATTTGTAATGTTAATAAATTTATTTAGATTAATTTTTAGATAAAAAACGATTATTTATTTTTTATCCATGTGTATTTTATATATATCTCTTGAATATTAATTAAGTCTTCTTCGAAATTTAACGTTGCTCTATTAGTAAAACCAGCTACTTTTATATTTTGAGCGATACTAGTTATCCACAGTTGAGAATAGGAGATATAACTAAGAATTGTGCTTATCATTAATACAAAAAAACCTGTATAAGTAATAAAAATACCTGGATCTGTTTTAATTTGTATACCTGTATTTGTTATTATTTCAAAGATTTTCAAAGTTGCATTATTAATTACTATTTTTTCATGTAATTTTATAGATATAATTAGATTATTTGATGTATCATATAAACATATTTGTTCATTTAATTTAGTAAATATAAATATAATATTTTTTTTATTGTTAATTGGAATTTTGAATGACCATAATATTTGATTATTGATTTTATTTTTCATAACGGGCTTTTGTATAATTTTACTATTACCTATTTGTAATCTTATACTACTTACTTCCCAATCAGTCTGATAAAAAGTAACACCATTAAATATTAATGGTGAATTAACAAAAATACGTTTTTGACTTGTATTTTTTCCTTCATTGGTACATATCATAATGTTTGAAAAAAATTGTTTTATTGAGTTATCTGTATTATATTCAATGTCAAAATCTTGAATTTTTCCTATTAAATTATCTGGTATTTTGCTATTAAAACCGGATTGAATTGTATTTTTTATATGAAATATTTCTCCCTCAGGTATTATTTCTTGTGCTGTAAATCCAGTTAATAAGCTAATTAAAAAACCTATAAATGTTAAAATTATACTAAAATGTACAAAAATAGGTGCAATTCTACCAGATAGTCCTTTATAAGCATATAAATCTTTTGCTTTGTGAAAGATGTAGTAGTTGTTATAATGCAAGCTATAAATCATGTTACATAGAGATATTTGATGTAAGATTGCGAGATGAGCTCTATTATTTATTTTTTGGGTTTTTTGTAAAAATTTCCATTTACGTGCATTTCTTAGGGTAGGTAATTGATTTGAAAAAGTACATGCTAGTAAACTGCAAAAGAATAAAAGTAATATTAGCATGAATAATAGATTTGAATATATATGATCAAGTCCTAAATTTATGATTATTTTCCAGTTAATAAAAGAATGTAGTAAATGATTATTTATAGGATAATTTGTTTGATAATAAGTAATATGTTGATTTTGTTCGATAATTGTACCAATTATACTTATACTAGCTATTATAAGCAGTAAGCTTATGGAGAAATTTAAATTACTGAGTTTTTTGAATGTATGCCACACAATATTTTTCATATTTAATAGTTGTCTAAAGTTTAATAAATATTTATTTAGTTATATGAATATTATATTAAGTAAACCAAAAATACTATATCCTAACATTGTGCAGCCAATAAATGTGTTAATAATATTCCATATGGCTGGCCATTGACTTATTTGATTAAACTTAATGTTATTATCAATCATTAGATAAATGGGTAATACATAACTTAACAAATATATTACAGTGTATAAAATTCCTAAAAAAACAGATTTACATACAGATATCCAAAGTAATATGATTAATAATATAGGCGCTGTGCATAATGTAGAACTAATACCTATGATTAATCCTGTTATGTAATTGTATAATAAGGGTATAAATGATAATTTATCATATGAGGTATTCATAAAATTAAGTTTATTATCAAATTCTAATATATTTAAGAAATTTAAGCTAATTATAATAGTCATAATATATGATAGTACAGGAAAAGCATGAAATAAATATTTATATTGCTTATGAAATAATTGAAATATTAGAATACTTATAGTAATGCTACTAAATATACCTAATAAAAATATTCTTTTTTGTAGTTGTGTAAGTTTTTCTATGTATATGTATCCTAAGCTAGTAGGTATTATAGATAATAAACAGGGATTAAAACTTGTCAATAAACCACTACTTATAAGTAATATGAAGATAATTGGATGAGCACTATTTATTTTGGATATTAATAAAGTAAATAGCTTTTGTTCAATTTGATAACTTTGGTAATTAATTGTATTAAGAAGATAAAGTATAATCATTATTATATAATGCCTTATTTTTATTATTAGATTAAAGTAATTGTATTTTTTTATTTTAACTCCTCAGGAAGGATTTGAACCTACGACCAATCGGTTAACAGCCGATCGCTCTACCACTGAGCTACTGAGGAATATAAAAATCTTATATAAATAAATATACCAAAATAAAAACAAGATTACAAGTTTAATGAATATTCACTAATTATTTTAGATATTATTTGTTTGACTTGTATTTAATTATGTTTTTTGGTACAATTATCATATAAATGATACATATATTTTTTGTAGCGGACATGGTGAAATTGGTAGACACGTTAGATTTAGGATCTAGTGAGACTATCTCGTGAGAGTTCAAGTCTCTCTGTCCGCATATATATGAAGCATTATACTATTTGTATCTTAATTCCATTTTTGTACTATTAATTTGACAGATCCATCTGTTAATTTTTTTGTCTCTATTGTTTTGAAACCTTCAATATTACTTACTTCTATAACAGAATTAATTGCATATTGTTGTAATATTCTTTCTATAATATTTTCTGGGCAAATATCATTATGATGTTGCCATAAATCAAAGTCTGTTATAAATATATATTCTTTCCCATTCCATAAAAAACCCATTATTTTTGCATTGTTCTTTTTTATAATTATATCTACGTACTGTAAGTTTCCGCTGCTATCTCGTAAATGTGATTTTTCTATATCGCATTCAAAGTTTAAATCTTTTAAGCTTTGTTTTAATATATTTAGATTAGTTATACTTGTTTTTATACGACTAAAATGTGACATAATATTATATAAATTAAATGTAAATAAATCTCATAATTTCCTTATATTATAATTTTATATATTCATCTTAAAAAATCAACTATTGATTTTTGTATTATAAGATCTTAGTATCTAATTATAATATCTATAATTTTTGATCTTACTGAACTTTTATACTTTATTTTTATTTTATCTTTACAATTTCTTTTTATTTCAGTAATAATATATTTAACAAGTCGAAAATCCCTTGGGAAGTATCCTTAATTATCCTAAATCATTATATAATATTATGACTGCTACTTTAGAAAGACGCGAAAGCGCAAGCCTGTGGGAACGTTTTTGTACTTGGATTACAAGCACTGAAAATCGACTTTATATTGGTTGGTTCGGTGTTTTAATGATTCCAACATTATTAACAGCTACATCTGTATTCATCATTGCATTCGTTGCTGCACCTCCAGTTGATATAGACGGTATACGTGAGCCAGTTGCTGGTTCTTTACTATACGGAAATAACATCATTTCTGGCGCGATTATACCTAGTTCTGCAGCTATTGGTATTCATTTTTATCCAATTTGGGAAGCTGCATCTCTAGATGAGTGGTTATACAATGGTGGACCATATCAACTAATTGTTTTACACTTTTTATTAGGTGTATGTTGCTACATTGGTCGTGAATGGGAACTAAGCTATCGTTTAGGTATGCGTCCTTGGATCTCTGTTGCTTTTACAGCACCTGTAGCAGCAGCAGCAGCCGTTTTCCTTGTATATCCGATTGGGCAAGGAAGCTTCTCTGATGGTATGCCTTTAGGTATTTCTGGTACATTTAACTTTATGCTTGTATTCCAAGCTGAGCATAATATATTAATGCACCCTTTCCACCAATTGGGTGTAGCAGGTGTCTTCGGTGGTTCTCTATTTAGTGCTATGCATGGTTCTTTAGTAACTTCTAGCCTAATTCGCGAAACAACTGAAAATGAATCTGCAAATAATGGCTACAAATTTGGTCAAGAAGAAGAAACATATAATATTGTTGCAGCTCATGGTTACTTTGGCCGTTTGATCTTCCAATATGCAAGTTTTAATAACTCACGTTCATTACATTTCTTCTTAGGTTTATGGCCTGTTGTAGGAATTTGGTTTACAGCAATGTCTGTAAGTACTATGGCTTTCAACTTGAATGGTTTTAATTTTAACCAGTCAGTTGTTGACAGTCAAGGGCGTGTAATAAACACTTGGGCAGATATTCTTAATAGAGCTAACTTAGGTATGGAAGTAATGCATGAGCGTAATGCTCATAATTTCCCTTTAGATTTAGCTTCTAGTAATTCTTTACCAGTTTCTTTAGTTGCTCCATCTATTAATGGGTAGTAAGTTTAGCTTCATATATTGTTAAACATTAAAAAAATACAAAAAGTAATACTTTTTGTATTTTTTATTTTAATTTTAGATAACTTTCAAATTATTACCGACTAATTTAAAATAAAGTTGTAAAGGAATAATGTAATTAGCTTTAGGATGTAATAGTTGGATGGGGTTTAAATTGTCTATATAATTGAAGTATTGGCTCACAAATATTTTGGATGGTTTAAAATACTTTTTCTTTAATACGACGTGCTTTTTAAATTGTTTGTTAAAAAATAAATATTGAATATTTTTATAAGTGCTTATTTTATTATAGTATTTTTTATTATTTTCTTTGTTATTCTGGAGAAATTTAACAAATTTTCTATCTTTTGAATTGGTGCGAAAATTTTTATCATTCATAAACAATTCTTGTAGACTTTGTTCTCTTCTTCTTCTAGTTAATTCGACTAAACCTAACTCTGATAATTGTATTATTTGTGGTTTAGCGTTATCAACTTTTAATACTTTGCTAAAATGTTCTAATAATTGTAATTGATCACCTTGTGAAGACATGTCGATAAAGTCAATAATTATAACCCCATTAATATTTCTTATTTTTAGTTGGTGAGCTATTTCAATAGCTGCATAAAAATTTGTTTTTAGAATAGCTTCTTTTGAATTAACTGATTTATTGAATGATCCAGAGTTTACATCAATTACTGTGAGTGCTTCATTACTTTCTATAATAATATGTCCTCCGTAAGGTAATTTTACTTTTGGCTTCAGTGCGTTTTGTATAGCATTTTTTATGTGAAATTTATCTAGTATACATTTCTGTTGATGATATAATTGTAGTTTTGTATTTTGGTGAATTTTTTTTGAACTGCAACTCCATTTGGATAGGTAATAGTTTAGCCGACTCAGTCCTTCTTTAGAATCAATTATTATCTTTGTTATATCATCTTCATAAAAATCTCTAATAATTTTTTTAATTAAGTCTTCGTCTTTATATAATAGTATTGGTGAAGAATAATTTATAATTGCTTTTTCAATAAAGTTCCATTGTTTTTTTAGATTATCTAAATCATTGAGTATAGTATTTTCTTGAATTCCTTGAGCAGATGACTTAATTAATAAGCCCATTTTACCAGGCTTAAGTAAAACTGCGAGTGATTGAAGATACATACGTTCGTTATAATCATAAATTGTGTGTGATATACAAATAGTGTTACAAAAAGGCATTAAGATAAGATACTTTCCATGTAAATGTATGTTGGCTGTTAACCTAGGCCCTTTGTAAATAGTTGGTTCTTTTGTGATTTGGACTAAAATAACTTGATTTATAGATAAAATTTCTTCTATATTTTTAATATGTTTTTTTCTTGTTAGAGGTTTTATATCATTGATATGTATAAAACCACTTTTTCCAGATTGATTTAATTTTATAAATGCAGCATTTATACTGGAAAATATTTTTTCAACAGTACCTATGTATATATCGTTTACCTGATATAAATTACGAACTGTAACAATTTCTTGAATTTTATTATTGTCTATTATAGCTGCTAAATTATTGTAGTGAGAAATAACTATTTTTTTTATCATTCTTGTAAAATCATTATAACAAAGATATATATTTTAAATTTGTCATAATTCTCTTGATTGTATTTGTAAAAATTCTCTAAATTTATATCTTGTTAATTATTTTCATTCGTTATAATACTAATTTTTGTTCGATTTTTTTTCCTTTTTTTAAATACGATTTTGCCTTTAGCAACTGCGAATAAAGTATAGTCTTTACCTAGTTTTACATTAAGTCCAGGCTTGAATCGACTACCTCTTTGTCGAACAATTATATTCCCAATATCTGCTAATTCTCCTCCGTATTTTTTAATTCCCAACCTTTGTGAACGAGAATCACGACCATTTTTTGTGCTTCCACTACCTTTTTTATGTGCCATATTATATATTGATAAATTCAGTTAAGATGTTTGATATGAGTTTTTATATTAGTGCAAAAATTCTTCTATTAATAATCTTGTAAGCTTTTGCCTATGTCCTTTTTTCTTTCTAAAGTTTTTCTTGGGTTTTATTTTAAAAACAGTTATTTTTTTTCCTTTTAAATGTTTTAAAATTTTAGCTTTTATCACTACAGATTTTATGCAAGGTTTTCCTAAGTAAATAGAATGTTCTTGTTTGAGAACTAATACTTTGTTAAATTTTATATAGTCTCCTGGTTCTCCTGGAATATAATTCAAATCATAACATTTACCAGGTTCTACCCAAATTTGTTTACCATCTGCCTCTATAATTGCATATACCATAAGTAAATAATTTTTTATTTTACAATATTTAATAACATAATAACCCAAATTTAAAATAGTAACAAATATAAAATTTGTGTTTTAAATTTTGTTTTTAATATTTAGTGTTTTTGAATCTTTAAGTTGGTTAATTTTTGATAAATTATGATTTAGTGAAAATGATACGTAATTTTCTTGTTGTTCTTGAATAAAATGATTACTATTTATATTTGTTCCATCTGGTAAAATAAAGTTAAATCCTTTCTTCAATTTGCCATATAAAGGGCCTATCTCTAAATACCATTTTTTAGCATAATCTAGTTTAAATCTGCCTTTATTTTCAGTAATTTTGATAATAAATTCAAAACATGTAAATTTTTTTAAACAATATATTTGATATTGATGATTTTGTATAATATAATTTGTTTGTAATTGGTGAAAATATAAATTATATCTAAAATTAGTTTTTGAATATTTTTTTGTAAGTTCTAGATATTTAGCTAAATTAGCTGGACCATATAAATGTATAGCATCTTTTTTATTACTTAAGCTTAAGCTGGATAGTAATCCTGGCAGTCCAGATATATTACATATTTCCATATCTGTAATAATGATTTTAGATACTTGGCTTAGTTTAACTTTTTGTTTCATTAAATAATGTTGACAACCTTCAGAACAATTAAAAAGCCAAATTGTTTTCAAGTTTTTTAATTTACAATAAAAGCAGGCTTTTGTGTTTTTTAGCAATAAATCATTATTATTCAAACAGATAACTTTCATTGATACTTTGCTTGTAGTTTTAAACAGTATTTAAGTATTAATAATTTAAATCAGCTGTTTTCTTGTCTTTTTTGTATGTATATAAAACTACTAGCCCTACCTGTTATTACTGATTTTCCTAATGATATGGATTTGTTATAAGCATCATAAGCTTTTTGTTTCCATGTTGCTTTTCGTGATTTAGACTTAGATTTTGATGTGCGTTTTTTAGGTACAGCCATAAAGTATTTGATTAATTTTAATAATTTTTATATTTTATATTATATATTCATAGTTTTCATATTTCTTATATAAATATGAGATATCTCTTTTAATAATTCTTTATGTTTCTAAGGAATCATATATCATTATTATATGATTCCTTAGAATTGATTTTTAGTTAAAACAATATAAATTGTATTTTACATACTACGAAATTGCTGCAAAGCTACTCTGCCGATATTATATAAAGCCCAAGAAGCAGCTGCTAAAACAGGTAGTAATACTATGACAAGTCTTATATCCATACTTTTGTTCCTTAAGTTTTTATATAATTATATTATATTTTTATAAAAGTTATGACAAAGTACTTATTATGTTATAATTATACTTGATTAATTATCATTAATATTATATTTCTATACATCAAATTTTTGTTTTAATAAACAAAACTCTTATTAGACTTTTAATATTAGTATGTTGATATATTTAAGATATATTTCTTTGTTATTTTAATATAGCTATGAGGGATTTACCTTTTACTTTAGATCAATTAAGAATTTTGAAAGCTATTATAAAAGAGGGAAGTTTTAAGCGAGCTGCAGATAGTCTATATGTGTCTCAGCCAGCAATTAGCCTTCAAATTCAGAATTTAGAGAAACAATTAAATATACCATTGTTTGAAAGAAGTAATAAAAAAGCAACTTTAACAGAAGCAGGTATTTTGTTATTAAGATATGGTGGTAGAATTTTAGCTCTATGTGAAGAAACCTGTAGAGCGTTAGAAGATGTTCAAAATTTGCAAGGAGGAACTTTAGTTATCGGTGCTAGTCAAACTACAGGAACTTATTTAATGCCCAGATTAATAGGTTTATTTAGACAGAGATATCCACAAGTTAATGTTCAATTACAAGTACATTCTACTCGTTTAATCTCTTGGAGTGTTGCAAATGGTCAAGTTGATTTAGCAGTAATTGGTGGAGAAGTGCCTAATGAACTTAAAGATATTTTACAAGTAACTTCATATGCAGAAGATGAATTGGCTCTTATTTTACCTACATCTCATATTTTTTCTAAATTACCAGATATTCAGAAAGAAGATTTATACAGATTGAGGTTTATTGCTTTGGATACACAATCTACTATACGTAAAGTAATTGATAAAATTTTGATTCAACATGATATTGATAGTAGTAGGTTTAAAATAGAAATGGAATTAAATTCTATAGAAGCTATTAAAAACGCAGTACAGTCTGGATTAGGGGCTGCGTTTGTTTCTGTATCTGCTATTGCAAAAGAGTTAGAACTGGGTATACTGCATTGGGCTAAAATAGAAAACGTTACTATTAAACGTATGTTATCAATTATTATTAATCCAAATCGTTATAAATCGAAGGCAGCTGAAACATTTAGTAAAGAAATTTTGACCTTGTTTGTTACACCTACTCCATAATCTATTTGGATTTGTAATTAATCCTTTGTGAAAAAATATAATTAGATTGGAATTTACCTATTGCTACAAATCCGATTCTTAATTTTAACCATTGAATAAATTTCGCATCTCGTGAAATAATAGCAGCATAATCGTCCATCAGTTGTGTTTGTTTATATCTTAAATTAAATGTTTTTAATAATTTTGGATTTGTAATAAACCAAAAGTCTATTTCTTTTTTAATATCTTTATAGTGTTTAGTTCTTTCTCTTAAGATTTCTTCAATTGGTTCTTCATTCATTAAAAAATTTTTGCTTGCAATTGTGAAATAATATTCAGGCATATATCTTATTTCAATTATATGGTTAATTATTATGTTATAAATAACTATACCATTATATTAATATAATACTTTAATAATAAATAATTTTTATTATCTATTTACTTATCTATAAATTAGATAATATCTGAATAGTTTATATTTTTAAATATCAATAGATTAAAACATATATGGTAAACTATTGGCCTCATAACCAAGGAATATATCTTAATCATGAAGTAGCTTATTTGTTCGCCCATATAAAACAAAAATTTTCAAAAAATTTATCTAATAATACAAAAGATTATCTATATATTGATATATTAAGTAATTCCGTAAAACATAAATTATTTTCTATTGTTTTAGTTGAGTTAGAAATATTAGTTTTAGATTTAGTAGAGTTGAATGTAAGTCTTCAAAGTATTCAAATATTGAAAGAGAAAATTTTCTATGATTTAATACAAAAGGTGATAGCTCATTTTTTGATAGAATATGGTATTGATAATGGTTCTATTATTCTTGTACAGAGTAAGAGATATAATTATTTACAGGTTACTTTATTAGAATATAAGTGGTTATTAGAAAATTTATTGACCTATTTGATTTTTGGTTCTATGTATATAAAAAATTATATTTTTGCATTTGATACAAAATATACACCAATAAAGCATGTAGAAATTTTATTAGAGCATATAATGGTACAAATTAGTAATTTAGCTGTTTTTATGATATTAGAGAACTTGAAATCATTATCTAACATAATTACATTTTTGACAAAACATAAGTTATCTAATGCATGCTATATTTCTATTAGATCTTTAGCTTCTTTTCGTAATAACTTATTCTATCAAAGCTTGCTATATTTATATATTATCCGACCCAAGTATATTTATAGTAATCGTTATAAAGTATGTTTAATTAGTCGTAAAGGTTTAATTGCAAGATATATATATGCTTATAGATTAGAAGAGTTTATTCGACTATCATATTTACAGCTAATAATAATTACTTTGATAGAACTACAAGATTTCATAATGCCTAAATTTGAGAAATTTTTACTGATTTTAGTAAAACTTATACTTTATATATTTATAAATATATTAGGAAACGGAATAATGTTTTTTATTCGTATTATAATTTTAGCAATGGATAGTTTGCAAAGATAGTTATAAACTATATAAATAATATACTCATATGAATCTTGTAATCTAATTAGTATAATTTATGAAGGATCCTAATTATAATTCTATTGTTTCAGAGCAGATGGCGTTTTTAGATATTAGTACTGATAAATTACAACAATTGAAAATGGTTGAACAAATCATTAAATCTGGTAAAATTGGTCAAGAAGCCTTATTAAATTTTTTAGTTAATAGATGTATTATACAAAAACAAAATGTTGAAGTTTTAGATGGTTTAATATTTGAGTTTTTATATTTTTATAGTGTTGATGAAATAAAAAAAAGATTAAATTCTTATTTTTCTATTGGCCTTATAGATTTGAAATCTTCCTTGAAATTTAATTATCAGCCTTTGCAGGATTTGTTAATTAAGCATGATTTTCAACAAGCAGATAAGCTTACTCAATTTTATCTTTGTTCATTAGCTAGTTTAGGGCAAAAATCTAAACGCAATTGGTTGTATTTTACTGATATATTATCTCTTCCATCTGAAGACTTATATATTCTAGATAAATTATGGAGAGTTTATTCTAGAAATAAGTTTGGTTTCTCAATACAGCGAAAGATTTGGTTATCTAATAATTGTAATTGGGACAAATTTTGGATTCGTATAGGATGGAATATAAGTGGTATTCCACTTAGATATCCAAGTGAATTTATATGGAGTATTCATGCACCTGATGGTCATTTGCCTCTATTTAATCAATTGAGAGGTTTACAAGTTATAGCAGCATTGTTTAATCATAGTACTTGGTGTGATGATGGAATGGTATAATTATTATATTGTTTAAATTGTTTAGTCAAGCTAATAAAATATTTAAATAGATAATCTGAATCATGTGGTCCTGGACTAGCTTCTGGATGGTATTGTACTGAAAATATTGGTTTTGTATTATGAAATATAGCTGCTACGGTATAATCATTTAAATTGAAGTGAATAATATTTGTAGTTTTATTATGTAGAGACTCTTTTTTTACAGCAAAGCCATGATTTTGGCTTGTTATTTCTGCTTTTTGTTTACTACCTGAAGGATGATTTAGTCCTCTATGACCAAATTTTAGTTTGAATGTTGTAGCTTCCAAAGCTAAATTTATGATTTGATGTCCCATGCATATACCAAATATAGGTATATTTGTGTAATTAATAATTTGTTTTATTGTTTTTATTCCATATATTACAGCTGATGGATCTCCCGGCCCGTTGGATAATAAAATACCATCTGGATTATATGATATGATTTCTTTGTATGAAGTTATCGCAGGTAATATATAAGTAGAGCAACCATAATTATTTAATCTAGATAAAATATTATGTTTAACCCCAAAATCTATTACAATTATTTTTAAACCATATCCATATGTTTTATCTGTCTTATATTGTAAATATGAAAAGTATTGATTGGAGTAGACTTTGAATTCATAACTTTTGCTAGTCGTCACTTGTTTTACTAAGTCATTTCCTTCTATTCGAGGTGTATTTTTAAGTTTTAGTGATAATAAATCGGGATCTAAATATTGGCTTGATATACATCCATTCATAGATCCACTTTTTCTTAGGTGTTTAGTTAATGATCTTGTATCTATACCAAATATATGAGGTATGTTATGTGATATTATATAATTCGTAAAAGATGCTTGTTGTCTCCAATTATTAGGTGAAAAACAAATATTTTTTACTATTATTCCCTTTATATGAATTTTATTTGATTCATTATCATCATAGTTAATTCCTGTATTACCAATTTCTGGATAAGTAAAAACTATTATCTGTTCTGCATAGCTTGTATCTGTAATAATTTCCTGATAACCTGTCATACCAGTATTAAATACAACTTCTCCAAAAGATATAGTAGAACTAATTAAACTCCAACCTTTATAAATTTTACCGTCTTCTAGCATAAGAATTGCTGGATATCGATTATTTGTCATTGATTGAATATTGAAGTATATGTATAAATTTCTTAGTATAGAATAATAGATAGTCATATAACATAGTATAAACTATCTATTTTGTAGAGTATTTTTTAGTGTTAGTTTAAGTAAGTGAGCTAATAATCTTACTATGTTACCATCCGTTTTCTGACTTGCTTAAAACATAATTAGCGACGTTTTCTATATCTTCATCAGCTAAGCGTCCACCAAATGCAGGCATAGCATTTTTACCATTTTTTACTTGATTAGTTATTGCTTCTATGCTATTCATACTATTTTCTGACAAAGCATCACTTTTTAGTGTTTTATCTGGCATAATTGCGTTATTCCCATTTGCGTGACAAGCTGCGCAATTAGCTGAAAAAATTTGTTCTCCAGCATCTAAATCGGCTGCAAAAGTTGCTTGAACTTTATATGTGAAGATGTTCAAGATAATAAAAAAAGTGAATAGTAATCTCATAAATTATATATCCTTATAAATGATAAAGTAAATGCAATCTTAATATACATTATATTTGATTTTTATCATGCGTAGCATATATAATATAAATAAGACTTTGATTTTTAGGTCAATTTAGTTTTTAATCTAATATTTTAGTAATATATTTTACCTCCTCCCCATTTTTCTGCAGCAATTTTAGGCTGAACTAAAATGTGACCTGCAATTGCAAATAAATCGTCATCTGTTAAATTACGCATTTTTGGAAAAATTTCTGCGCTTTTTATACTCGGATGTAGTTCAGCAATAGAATTAGCTCCATCGTAACTTGTTGGGTCTTTCATATATTCTATTAGATTATTAATATTATCTCTAACAGGTGTAGCACCGCCCAATGACTCTGGATCTAGACCTATATTAGGGTTTGTTTTTGTAATTCCACCATTATGACATTGAGCGCATGAATTATTAAAAAGGCGTTTGCCTCTTTTAACTTGTTCTGGAGTTAATATTATAGTTTTTCCAGATTCTTCTAAAGTTACTGTTCTTGTTGCTTCATCTAATTCTATAGCATAAGCTTGATTTAGCAAAGTCTCAAAAATAACGATAACAGTAAATAAACTTAGCTGAATTTTAGTGTTTGATATCATAAGATTTATATTATCCTTGAATTAAGCAAATAGTTTATATATTATATACTACATAATACTTTAATTACTATTTATTAATTTACTAAATTTTTATTTTACTATACTTAGTGAGTTTATTGTATATAATAAATTATCAATTTTAAATATTATTAATTGCTAAGTTGATTCTTTAATTTTTATTATGATTACTATGAATCTAAAATACCATTAATTATTAATTTGTTTATTAAGTATTATAATAGAAAGATAAAATTTGATAAAGTTTAGCCTTTAAGTCTATTCTCGATATTATTAAGTCTATAAATCCATGTTTAAACAAGTATTCGGATGTTTGGAAATTATCTGGTAAATCTTCTTTGATTGTTTGTTCTATGACTCTTCTGCCAGCAAATGCTATTAATGCATTTGGTTCTGCAATAATTAAATCACCTAACATAGCAAAACTAGCTGTTACTCCTCCTGTTGTAGGAGAGGTTAGAATTGGGAAGTAAGGAAGTTTTTGTTGTCTATGCTTGTATAGTGCGGAAGAAATCTTTGCCATTTGCATTAGACTTAGCATTCCTTCTTGCATTCTTGCCCCTCCTGAAGCGCATATAATTACTACAGGTATTTTTCTTAATGTTGCTTTTTCAATTAGTCTGGTAAGTTTTTCTCCTACTACAGATCCCATACTTCCTCCCATAAATCTAAAATCCATGATTCCTAAAGCAATAGGGATATCAAAAACATTACCTAAACCTGTTTGTACAGCGTCAAGTAGGCCAGTTTGTATTTTCATATCCAGTAATCGTTTACTGTATAATTTTCTATCAGAAAAACCAAGAGGATCTGTTGAAGTTAAGTATATATCAATAGGTTTCCATGTGTTGTTATCAATAAGCTTTTTGATTCTGTCTTGACTAGTGGTTGGAAAATGATATGCACATTTTGGACATGTCTTGAAGTTTTCCTCTAATGTTTTATGATACATGAGGAAATTACATTTACTGCATTTTACCCACAATCCTTCGGGAACTTGTAATTTATTTTCTTTTGTATTGTTTTTTAATGATGTGTTACGCTTAATATTTAGCCATTCTGATAAAGACATATGAAATAAGATGATTTATAAATTTTTATAATTAGATTAATTTTTTATATGTGGTATCTAATATATAAGAAAAACATATGTCCACAGATCATTATCATCTGTAACTATGGTTTTTCTTAATAATTAGGTAAATATCTTCAAATAAAATCGAGTAGTTAACTTCTTAAGGTTTTGTCCTTCTGACTAACAAATAAAAGTGCTAATGTAATAGGTAATACAACAATTAGAGCACCTAAGATTAAGCTATTAAAAAAACTAGATAATGATGATGTCATTAGAAATTGTCCTTTATTAATAATTTCTGAAAAATGGATTTATAAATTAAATAATATAGAATACTCAATTATTTAATTTGAATCTTATAGATTGTTACTATATTGTAATATAGGTTCTTTGAATATTTACTTTTTTGTGTTTTCTATTAACATTTCCATTTAATTACAACTGTACCCCAAGTCAGTCCTGCACCAAAACCAGAAATTACTATAATATCTTCTTTATTAATTTTATTATTTTGTAATGCTTCATCAAGTGCTAATGGTATTGATGCAGCAGAAGTGTTGCCATATTTACTTAAGTTTGAAATTATTTTGCCATTGTCGATAGATAATCTATCTGCCACAGCTTGTAAAATTCTTTTATTAGCTTGGTGTAATAAAAGCCAATTAATATCTTTTGTTGAGAGATGTAAAGCATTAAGACATTTTGTAATACTAGCAGGAACTTTTGATATAGCAAATTTATATACTTCTTTGCCATTCATTGAGATATATTCAAATTGACCTTGAAAAAGTTTAAAAGTATTAAGAGGAGAAATATTCTCTTTATATATAATTGATAGTTCATTAGATTGTTCACCATCTGTGTTTAATTGAAAACCTAAAATTGCGTTATCTTTTTCAGAACATGCTTGTATAATAGCTGCACCAGCTCCATCACCAAATAGTATGCACGTTTTACGGTCTGACCAATCAATCCATTTTGATAAGACATCTGCTCCAATAATAAGAATATTTTTATAACTACCATTTTGTATAAATTGTGCAGCTGTTACAATAGCTAATACAAATCCTGAGCATGCTGCTGTTAAGTCAAATGCAACTGCGTTTTTTGCACCAATTTTTGCTTGTACTTGACTGGCACTACCAAAAAGATCATTAGGACTTGATGTTGCTAATATAATAAGATCTATTTCTAAAGGATCCATATGGATTTTGTTTAATGCTTTCATTGCAGCGTGATAGGCAAGATCTACTACTGATTTATTTGCACCGGTTAATATTCTTCTTTCTTTGATGCCTGTTCTAGTTAATATCCATTCATCTGATGTTTCGACTATTTGGCTAATATCTTTGTTGTCTATACATAGATCTGGAACAGCAGAGCCTACAGAAATAATTCGGGCTCCTTGCATGATTGATGATTTCATGTCTTTTTCAAGTTCTATTGAATTATAATGATTAATATCGATTTTTGAATATTGAATATTAGAGATATGATTGATTTATTTATATATAATTGATATAATTTATTGATTTTGATATTACGAATATTACTATAAAATAATAAAACCCGGAAAACACCTTATAGAATTGAGCTATATTGCTGCTACTTTCCAGTCCTGACAAGTTTAAGCTATTAATAACGTATTTTCCGAGTATAATTATGATTATAACATTAGACGGATAAGCAAGCAAATATTAACATTGCATTTTATAGATTAATGTCATTATACTGATTTTTATGACATGCCTTGTATGATAAAATTAAAGTAAGGCTCTATAATTACTATCTCATTTTCTTCTAAAATTTTGATACTTGCTTGTTTTAAGCAATTGATGGCATCAATCATACCTATAATAGGTACGCCTAATGAACTATACATTTCTCTTACTCCAATTATTCCTATTTTTTCAATAGAATTTTTGTCGCCAGTCAATACACCATAAGTAACTAAACGTAAATACCATCCATAATCTCGTAAACATAAAGATCTTTTCCTAGATCCTTCTGCATTACCTCCAGGAGCTATATATTCTGGGTGAATCTGAAAAATAGATTTACTAGCTTGTTGTATAATTTCTTTTTCTTTATCTCTTATTTTAATACTAATACCAATGCGCATTTCTCCTGTTTTTACATAATTGTTAATAGATTGTAATTCTCCAATAGTAGGGTATCTTAATTCTTTGTCTGCATCTAAAATAATTTGGCTAACTAGGCTCATATTTAATTAATATAAAATTTTAAATTGATATCTTTATATTTATTATATCAAGAGATTTTTATATAAAAAAACAAACTTATAGAATATACAGCTTGTCTTTATCGAATTAATATCTAATTAGATTTAGGTTTGTATCATAAATTACAAGTTATAATGATAGTGATAATATATCAGGAAAAAAGCGGTTGATTTCTATTATAAAACCTGCTGTAAATGTTAACCAAATAGCACCTACGACAGGAATAGTTGATAAATATTTTAATAAATTATCGTTCATATAAATTTTTAGACCTTATTGTTCATATAGATGATTGATTTTAACGTGGTGAAATGGGTATATCTTGATTTTGTGCGATTAATTTACCACTTGTGAGTTCTTTTATGGCTGCTAAAGGCCAAATAAAACCTGATAAACAGTGTTTAAGTGCTAATGGTACATCTAAAATAATTTCTTTTTCTGTTGGTTTATTAGTTTGTGATATGTTTTGTAAATATCCTCTACCAACCCATCCTATCCATCCTGTGATATATAGAAATAAAATTCCAGGAATCATAAATTCACCTGCATGGTTCCATCTACCATCTGCAATTAAATGTGGCAATCCATCTGTTCCACATAAAAGACCTGATTTAGCATATTTATCAAATCTTAATTTTGTTTTTTGTATTTGTGTTTGCAAAGCTATTGCAGGTGGACTATTTGAATCATATTTTGCTAACCGTGCTTCTAGTTTTTTAACACTATTATTTAGTCTCTTTGTAAACGCTGATGATTCTCCACATTTGATTAGTCCAGCTGTATCTGCTAAAGAGTTTATAGGATTAATGTATGTACAAAGTATAATCATACAAAAAAGAGCAAAAGTTTTTTTCACAAATTATCTCCTTTTAATATTTTAATTAAATATTTGAATATAACAAAAAGTTACAAGCTAATTAAAAAGATTGAATTAGTTATATTATATAAGAATAATAGATATTATAATTTTTTTGTTTATGTAGTAACATTTATTGAAAGTATAAGAAATTTTTATTTATATTATTTAATATAAAATTTTATTAGAGTAGTAAATCAATGGCTTTCTGGAAATTTTTTTTTAAACATCACAATATTTCTACTTCCAATTTATCTAATGTAAATAATCAGTTTAAAAAACACGAACCTATAGATAAAATTTTGTTAGTAAAACATTTAGAATTTAGAGGTAAAATGATAAATGTTTATTTGAGTTTAAATAGTAATGTTAATTTATATGACTTGGAAAAATTATGTGATTCAGTTGGATGGGTACGTAGGCCATTAAAAAAAGTAAAAATAGCTATAGATAATAGTTTTCTAACTGTCTGTTTATTTTACGAAAAGAATAAAAAAGAATTTTTAATAGGTTTTGCAAGAGCTACGTCAGATACATCTTTTAACGCAACGATTTGGGATGTTGTAGTCCATCCTGAATTTCAAGGTCGAGGTTTAGGTAAAATTTTAATGGATCAAATAATCAAACATTTAAGATATGAAGATATCAGCACTATTACCTTATTTGCAGATCCACATGTCGTAAGTTTTTATAAGCATTTAGGTTTTATTACTGATCCAGATGGTGTCAAAGGAATGTTTTGGTACCCACTATAGATAGTGTTATAGATTGATTTCATTAGCTTTGAATAGAAAAATAGCCATTTCTTTTAATTTTATTAGACAATATTGTAAGAGGAATGATAAGATATTTGTTAGTACTATACGGGATA